AGGCATATCTCATCTTTTCTGTCGGCTCAAGCACTACTCTAACTGAGGGAATCCTATACTCTAATTTTGTTTCATTAATCTATTATATAATATTATGTTATGAATAGCATGGAGGGGTAATGCATTTATCAACCATCAAATAAAATTTTTATTCTATTATCTATTAATATTAAATTCTAGTTAAATCACAACTATAAACTATATCAATAATAATATAAGAATATGATAATAATATGCATTGCATAATAATATATATGTATGTATATTTATATGTATGTATATTTATAATGTATATTTATAACAATAATATGCTATACATTGTATTTGTATTATAAAAGATATTATATTATCTATTGCATTGTATATTAATATATTATATATGGATATATTTATGTATATGTAGATTAAGAATTTAAATTCTTAAGTAGAAAACTATTTTGATCTATATTATATAATCTATTATAATTAGATTTTGTTATATTGTATATTGACAATACCAAAAACTGATCATACTATCAGCATAGTATGCTGATGGTCGGGCGGATATGCCCCCATCGTCTAGCGGTTCAGGACATCTCTCTTTCAAGGAGGCAGCGGGGATTCGACTTCCCCTGGGGGTAGGGTACTACGAAAGGAAGTTGATGATGGATTATCACTAAACCTAGAATTAATTCTTCCTGGGTCGATGCCCGAGCGGTTAATGGGGGCGGACTGTAAATTCGTTGGCAATATGTCTACGCTGGTTCAAATCCAGCTCGGCCCAATAATTCGCCGCTCCATTGAATATGATTTAACCATTTTAATTTGTCTTCCATAAATAGAAATGCCTTATCCGTAGAAATAAAGATCAACTATTTTTTTGATATATCCATACTATAACTCTATTTTATTTTTATAAATAAGAATTTCATTATTATTTTTTTTTTTGCAATAAAAAACCATATGATATCAGTATATAATTTTTGTCTCTGTTACAACACGACGAATAGAATATTCTTATGAAACCATAAAGAATATGTATGCCATAACCTCGCTGGGATTGTAGTTCAATTGGTCAGAGCACCGCCCTGTCAAGGCGGAAGCTGCGGGTTCGAGCCCCGTCAGTCCCGAACTAGGATCCGATGAATTTTTCAATTCATCTCCCACTTTTTACAGAAAAGTGGGACAGGAAGCAAGATCTAATCTTTTGTTTTTCGTTTCACATTGATATTTTGATATTTATCATCAGACAAATGAAATGCGGAAATTTCCATTTTTTACACTACAGATAGTAATACTTAAGTAAGTATAAGGAAGAAGGTAGGTTATAGAAAAAAAAAAGAATGGAAAAGGACGAAAGGATTCTATATTGGATTGGAATTGGATTAAGAATTCCATTTTTAATTTAGTATGGATAAAAGGTCTTCCTATGTTATATTATTAAATTCTCGACAATTAATTGATTTGATAGATTAGATATATTGTTATTCATAATATTTTTATCCGTTTGGCATCATCAGGATACAATTAACCTATTGAATTTACAGAAATAAAATTTATCATCTCTATGGGATTAGATCCCGAGTTATTGCGAAACAAAAAAATAAAATTATGGAAGTCAATATTCTCGCATTTATTGCTACTGCACTGTTTATTCTAGTTCCTACTGCTTTTTTACTTATCATCTATGTAAAAACAGCCAGTCAAAATAATTGACTTTAATCAAACTCGAATTATTAGTTCTTGTCAATAATTGAAGATAATGATGAGATAGTGTGTAGAAATATAATATAAATATCTATAGTTCTTTCTACACACTATCCGATATTATATACAGATTTACATTTACAGTATAATATAGGCTTTCTTTACTTTATATAATATAAATATATATCAATTTACAATTATGGTAGTGCTTCTAGAGTCCACTCCTCCCCCATACTACGAGCGAAAGGGAAAATGTAAAGACTACCATTAAAGCAGCCCAAGCGAGACTTACTATATCCATGTAAATTATGTCTCCTATCTCTATCAAGGAATTATTCCACTATGATTATTGATCAATAATCATAGTGGAATCAACGTAAAAGAGTCAAAATGGGATTCTGATTTAAAGCGATTGATGAACCAAATCCAATGAAGCTAATCGTAACAAATTCTCTATTATTGTATAGGATTTTCGGTAGAAGCGAGCAATAAGTACGATACATACACCCTTTTCCTTTCTTTAGACGATTTTGAAGATATCAATATAAAATTTGAAGATATCAATATAAAAGGAGTTCTTCTAATGTACTAATGTAAAAGATGTAGAAATAATAAGACCTATTGTTTCTTTTGTTACCTTTTGTTTCTTTTGTATAAGCAAAAGAGATAAATTATATATATAGATATAAAAGATATAAAAAAATCTCTATACTATAAAGACAGATAACTATCTTAATAGGACCTCCATTTCCTAATTTATTTGATTCAATGGATGAATTAAAGAATTAAATAAATGAACCGAACTCATTATTATAATAATTAATAAGTGCAGCAACCTTCACTTCATCCTATTGGATTGGTACGGGGTGGGTCCACCGTATGCTGAGAAAAAAAGACAGTCTTTTTTTTTTTTTGTCTTTTCTAAAACTTACGGATTCTAAAGGTCAAGTTAAAGTATTGACATACCTAGTTCTAGTTCTTTGCGTCTGCTTCTGCGAAGCAAGAATTAGCCAAGTTGAATTAGCAGAATAATAATAGATTCCAATTTGTCAATCAGGCGACACCCAGATTTGAACTGGGGATAAAGGATTTGCAGTCCCCCGCCTTACCACTTGGCCATGTCGCCAAATCCGATCCAAAATAAAATATGGATTAAAATATTATTTATACTCTATTACTAAATACTAAATTAATAATTATTTACTTTTTTTATCTGGAATCCCATTGTACTTAATCCCTTTCCAAATATGAATCCCTTTTTTTTCTTTGAAAGAAAAAAAGGAGTTTGCAGTAACCATTTACCTAATTTACTTTGAATTATTGAACTAAATTTGTATCTTGTTTTTCCTTAATCTTAATAGCATAAGAAAAGCAAATAGATTTATGACTAATTAGTATCAATTATTTTCAATCTCAATTTTGAATTATAACACTATATATGTGTATATGTAAACCCTAAAACAGAAATTGTTACACAGAACAGAGGATCTCTCTTATTTTATGCCCATATTCCTATAGAGAATCAGTGTGTTTGAATTTTTAATTCTCATATATTCATATATATAGAATGGGAAAGGAAAGTGGATTGAACCCTGAATCCATATAGTGATTTTTTTTTTTTTTTATTCCATCTGATCATATTATCATAATAATAGGGATAAATTGGATCCATTTTGATATTCTATACAAAGACTCCATAAGTGTAATGTAAGTATTAAGTAGCATAATCTTTTTTTTTCAGAAATGTTTTATTAATTCATTCCATTTATACCTGTCGCAAATTTTAACTTGCGTCGAAAATACTCTTTATTCTTACGTCTCGTTTCCGTTCATACATATGAAATAGAGATATGGAGTTGGTTAAAATTTCATGTGATTCAGTAAACAAAATAGACATTCCATTATTGGCTCACTCTTCATCGAACTAACCTAATCATACGAGTCGATTTAGCAATGATGGAATTTTTTCGATAAAGAGGAAACTTAAGATTAAGATGCTTCGGAAGAAAAATGAGGGAATGTCCACAATACCTGGATTTAATCAGATACAATTTGAGGGATTTTGTAGGTTCATTAATCAGGGCTTGACGGAAGAATTTCATAAGTTTCCAAAAATTGAAGATACAGATCAAGAAATTGAATTTCAATTATTTGTGGAAAGATATCAATTGGTAGAACCCTTGATAAAAGAAAGAGAGTCCGTATATGAATCACTCACATATTCTTCTGAATTATATGTACCCGCGGGATTAATTTGGAAAAGTGGTAGAAATATACAAGAACAGACTGTTTTTATTGGAAACATTCCCCTAATGAATTCCCTGGGCACCTCTATAGTAAATGGAATATACAGAATTGTAATCAATCAAATATTGCAAAGTCCCGGTATTTACTATCGTTCCGAATTGGACCATAACGGAATTTCTATCTATACCAGTACTATAATATCAGATTGGGGAGGGAGATTAGAATTAGAAATTGATAGAAAAGCAAGAATATGGGCTCGCGTGAGTAGGAAACAAAAAATATCTATTCTAGTTCTATCATCGGCTATGGGTTCAAATCTAAAAGAAATTCTAGATAATGTTTGTTATCCCGAAATTTTCTTGTCTTTCTTGAATGATAAGGAAAAAAAAAAGATTGGGTCAAAAGAAAATGCAATTTTGGAGTTTTATCAACAATTCGCTTGTATAGGCGGGGATCCGGTATTTTCTGAGTCCTTATGTAAGGAATTACAAAAGAAATTTTTTCAACAAAGATGTGAATTAGGAAGGATTGGTCGACGAAATATGAACTGGAGATTAAATCTTGATATACCTCAGAACAATACATTTTTGTTACCACGAGATATATTGGCTGCTGCGGATCATTTGATCGGAATGAAATTTGGAATGGGTATACTTGACGATATGAATCACTTGAAAAATAAGCGTGTTCGTTCTGTAGCAGATCTGTTACAGGATCAATTCGGATTGGCTCTTGTTCGTTTAGAAAATGCGGTTCGAGGAACTATATGTGGAGCAATTCGGCATAAATTGATACCGACTCCTCAAAATTTGGTAACTTCGACTTCATTAACAACCACTTATGAATCTTTTTTTGGCTTACATCCCTTATCTCAAGTTTTGGATCGAACTAATCCATTGACACAAATCGTTCATGGGCGAAAATTGAGTTATTTAGGTCCTGGAGGATTGACAGGGCGAACTGCTAATTTTCGGATACGAGATATTCATCCTAGCCACTATGGGCGTATTTGCCCAATTGATACGTCCGAAGGAATCAATGTTGGTCTTATTGGATCCTTAGCTATTCATGTGAGGATTGGTCATTGGGGGTCCATAGATAGCCCATTTTTTGAAATATCATCAAAAGAAACACAGATGGTTTATTTATCCCCAAGTAGAGATGAATATTATATGGTAGCAGCAGGAAATTCTTTGGCCTTGAATCGAGGTATTCAAGAGGAGCAAGTTGTTCCAGCTCGATATCGCCAAGAATTCCTGACTATTGCATGGGAACAGATTCATCTTAGAAGCATTTTTCCCTTCCAATATTTTTCTATTGGAGCTTCCCTTATTCCTTTTATCGAGCATAATGATGCAAATCGGGCTTTAATGAGTTCTAATATGCAACGCCAAGCGGTTCCCCTTTCTCGGCCCGAGAAGTGCATTGTTGGAACTGGGCTAGAACGCCAAACGGCTCTGGATTCGGGACTTTCCACTATAGCTGACCACGAAGGAAAGATCGTTTATACTGATACTCACAAGATTGTTTTTACAAGTAATGGGGACACTATAAGCATTCCATTAGTTATGTATCAACGTTCCAACAAAAATACTTGTATGCATCAAAAAACTCAGGTTCAACAGGGTAAATGTATTAAAAAGGGACAAATTTTAGCAGATGGTGCGGCTACAGTTGGGGGAGAACTCGCTTTAGGCAAAAACGTATTAGTAGCTTATATGCCGTGGGAAGGTTACAATTCTGAAGATGCAGTACTAATTAGCGAACGTCTGGTATATGAAGATATTTATACTTCTTTTCACATCCGAAAATATGAAATTAAGACTCATGTGACAAGCCAAGGCCCTGAAAGAATTACTAAAGAAATACCACATTTAGAGGCTAATTTACTTCGCAATTTAGATAGAAATGGAGTTGTGAGGCTTGGATCTTGGATAGAAGCAGGTGATATTCTAGTAGGGAAATTAACGCCTCAGACAGCGAACGAATCGTCGTATGCCCCAGAGGATAGATTATTACGAGCCATACTTGGCATTCAAGTATCCACGGCAAAAGAAACTTCTCTAAAACTACCTATAGGCGGAAGGGGCCGAGTTATTGATGTGAGATGGATCCAGAAAAGGGGGAGTTCCAGTTATAATCCGGAAATGATTCGTGTATATATTTCACAAAAACGTGAAATCAAAGTAGGTGATAAAGTAGCTGGAAGACATGGGAATAAAGGTATCATTTCAAAAATTTTGCCTAGACAAGATATGCCCTATTTGCAAGATGGAACACCTGTTGATATGGTTTTTAACCCATTAGGAGTCCCCTCACGAATGAATGTGGGACAGATATTTGAATGCTCGCTTGGGTTCGCAGGGGATCTGCTAAAGAGACATTATAGAGTAGCACCTTTTGATGAGAGATATGAGCAAGAGGCTTCGAGAAAACTAGTGTTTCCTGAATTATATGAAGCCAGTAAGCAAACAAAAAAGCCATGGGTATTTGAACCCGAGTACCCGGGAAAAAGCAAAATATTTGATGGAAGAACAGGAGATCCTTTTGAACAACCTGTTCTAATAGGAAAGTCCTATATCCTAAAATTAATTCATCAAGTTGATGATAAAATCCATGGGCGTTCCAGTGGCCCTTACGCACTTGTTACACAGCAACCTCTTAGAGGAAGGGCCAAGCAAGGAGGACAACGAGTAGGAGAAATGGAAGTTTGGGCTCTAGAGGGATTTGGTGTTGCTCATATTTTACAAGAGATGCTTACTTATAAATCTGATCATATCAGAGCTCGTCAAGAAGTACTTGGTGCTACAATCATAGGAGGAACAGTACCTAATCCCGAGGATGCTCCAGAATCTTTTCGATTGCTCGTTCGAGAACTACGATCTTTGGCTCTGGAACTGAACCATTTCCTTGTATCTGAGAAGAACTTCCAGATTAATAGGAAGGAAGCTTGATCTGAATGAATCATATTTGCTATTCTATGATTGATCGGTATAAACATCAACAACTTCGAATTGGACCAGTGTCTCCTCAACAAATAAGGGCTTGGGCCAACAAAATCTTACCTAATGGAGAGATAGTTGGAGAGGTGACAAAGCCCTATACTTTTCATTACAAAACCAATAAACCAGAAAAGGATGGATTGTTTTGTGAAAGAATCTTCGGGCCTATAAAAAGTGGAATTTGTTCTTGTGGAAATTATCGAGTAATCGGAGCTGAGAACGAAGACTCGAAATTTTGTGAACAATGTGGAGTGGAATTTATTGATTCTCGGATACGAAGATATAAAATGGGATATATCAAGCTCGCATGTCCAGTGACTCATGTGTGGTATTTGAAACGTCTTCCTAGTTATATCGCGAATCTTTTAGATAAACCCCTTAAGGAATTAGAAGGCCTAGTATACTGCGATGTGTGATTTGATCGAAATTTTCATTTTACAGATTTGGAATGAGAAACTGTCATCCCATTCAATCTGATTGGGATGCCCCTGACTCTGACATGTGTCTTGGGAGGAGTAACATGAAGCTCAGAATTATGGGTGTAGTCAATACTTCCAAATTAAAG